CAGTGGCCCAAGGAAACAAAAGAATCGGTTACACTTTTCATATACTCTCCTCTTATAGATAGGACTAACAAAGAACAGAGTTCTTTTTGGATCACTTCGCCCTCCCCTTTTTGATTGATTTCCTTTTTTTTATGTTATGGGATTTTTTATTGGGAATAGATTAATTTATTTGATTTAATTTATTTAATTATTTGATTTTTTTATTCTAATTAAAGTTTCCAGTTTCCAAGAAGATACTTTATTGGGTTGGGGTCGGTCCTGGGTATTATGCCAATTACAAAATACCTCGTTTGTTGCGTTGCAACACATCCTAAAAAAGGTTTCCATTATACTAAGAACTAAAAACGGGAAGGAAGAAAGCGAGAGGATCCGCTAATTACTAATCCTAAAATCCGTCCTTCCCGGAGGTATTCTCTCAACGAATAAGTAATTGTTAGAGTGAAATGTTAATATAATTTGAAAAAAAAAAAATGGCGAGTCTAAGTCAAAAAAAGTACATTATGTACTTTTCTTCTAGAATTAAACAAATGGATTCGCAAATAAAAGTGCTAATGCCACGACCAGTCCATAAATTGTTAAAGCTTCCATAAAAGCCAAACTTAGCAATAAAGTACCTCGTATTTTACCCTCTGCTTCTGGCTGTCTCGCAATACCTTCTACAGCTTGACCTGCAGCAGTACCTTGACCAACCCCAGGTCCAATAGAAGCAAGCCCTACGGCCAATCCAGCAGCAATAACGGAAGCGGCAGAAATCAGTGGATTCATGGTAAGCTCCTCACACAAAAAAAAAAGAAATGGTTAATGATACAATCAACCAATTAATCATCAGAAATACAGAAATACTTCGAAATCTCGTTTTTAGTTCTTATACATGATGGAATTTTTGTAAATCTAGATGCATATGATTCTAATCATTGCATTTCTTTATTCTAAACTTATTTTTCATTCAATTCTTCATTCTTTATTCTTCTAAATCCTTGAGTTCAGAGTTCATCTGTTTATTTGTTCAATCCCCAATCACAGACAAAGCAGAAGGACTTTCTATTGGAATCCCATCTAAGTGCAGTGAGCTGTGAAATGAAATAGAAATATTATATATAAGATAAAAGAGCCTCACTATAACTAGTGAATTTCTAATATCACATATACATTTGTTTCTTCCATAACGTAAACCGCCTATTGAATATGATTCTAGAATTTATTTTTGAATCATATGGGGGGCTGGACAGACTTATAACTATTTATTACATATGTCCAGTTTCATTTTCCTAAGCTAAACTAGCTTTTTATTTAGTCTTACATCTTAAAAAGATAACAATTCTTATTCAAATTAAAAATTGTTGTAATTGTAATATTGTAATTAACTAAACAAATATAAATAACAAAACAAATAAAATATAAATTTATTTTATAAATTGGAGAAGTCTATAATATAAATATAAATTAGCCAAAATCTTAGGAAAAGATCTAGATCTTTTTCCTAAGATTTTATTACAATTAAATAATATCGTACATTTTTCCCGCTACGACTCTATACAAAGTTTTATCTATTCTAATTTCTCGCCAAGTCGATTATATTAAATTGAACTCCACATGAATTGAGATAAGGTTGAAAAAAAAAAGAAAAAAACAATTTTAAAAGCTAGTCAATGATGACCCTCCATGGATTCACCTATATAAGCCGCGGCTAAAGTTGCAAAAATAAGAGCTTGAATACCGCTTGTGAATAATCCAAGGAACATGACGGGTATAGGAACTACTGAAGGTACTAAAGAAACAAGAACAACAACTACTAATTCATCAGCCAATATATTTCCGAAAAGTCGAAAACTAAGCGATAAAGGTTTTGTGAAATCTTCTAGGATGTTAATTGGTAAAAGTATTGGAGTTGGTTGAATGTATTTCCCAAAATAACTCAAACCTTTTTTAGTAAGACCCGCATAAAAATATGCCACTGACGTGGGTAAAGCTAAAGCAACAGTAGTGTTTATATCATTCGTGGGCGCAGCTAACTCCCCATGAGGTAACTGTATGATTTTCCGAGGTAAAAGAGCACCTGACCAGTTAGAAACAAAAATAAATAAGAACATAGTTCCAATAAAAGGAACCCAAGGACCATATTCTTCTCCAATCTGAGTTTTACTCAAGTCCCGAATGAATTCAAGGATATATTCGAAGAAATTCTGACCGCCGGCCGGAATGGTTTGTGGATTCCGAACAGCTATGGTAACTGAACCTAATAAGATAGCAATTACGACCCAAGAAGTGATAAGTACTTGGGCATGGACTTGTAAACCTCCTATTTGCCAATATAAATGTTGGCCCACTTCTACACCCGATATATCATATAGCCCTTTAAATGTGTTAATGGAACATGGTATAACATTCATATTGTCCTCTGACATAAATTGAACTTAAAAAAAATTATTTTGATTCACCCATCTCTTTCTTAACTGACCCACTTTAATCATTAATCGTATATTTAGGATACTAAGTAATCACATAATATCCCCAATCCGAGTACTTTTTTTCTTTTTTTTTTTTTTATCCAGGAATAGCAATCGATCCAATAAAAAAATCTATGAAGTTTCCCGAAGTAATTGACTTATCTATCTTATTATTATTAATCATAATCAATGATTTCTTATATAACTAGAACGGCCTTCACAAATTGCGGATACTAATTTGTTAAGAATCAATCGGATTGATGCGATAGCATCATCGTTGGCTGGAATCGAAATATCTGCGAGATCTGGGTCACAATTTGTATCGATTAAACAAATCGTTGGAATCCCCAAAATGACACATTCTCGAAGAGCCGTATATTCTTCTTGCTGATCAACGATAATTACAATATCGGGTAACCCTGTCATATATTTGATCCCACCCAGATATGTTTGCAAGGTGGATAATTGTCTCTTCAACATTGCTGCATCCCTTTTGGGGAGACGGTTGAGTTTCCCCATCCTTTGTTCGGCTCTTAAATCCCTGAACTTTTGAAGTCTCGTTTCCGTAGTGGACCAATTCGTTAACATACCACCAAGCCATTTTTTATTAACATAATGGCACCGAGCCTTTATTGCAGCGGATGCTACTGAATCAGCTGCTTTATTTTTTGTACCAACGATTAAAAAGTGTTTTCCTCTACTTGCTGCATCAAAAACTAAATCGCAGGCCTCTGATAAAAAACGCGCAGTTCTTGTAAGATTTGTAATATGAATACCTTTACGTTTTGCGGAGATGAAAGGTGCCATTCTAGGATTCCATTTCCTAGTACCATGACCAAAATGAACTCCTGCTTCCATCATTTCTTCCAAATTAATGTTCCAATATCTTCTTGCCATTTTTCCCCATACTTGCTCATTGTTTTTTTTAAAAAACAACGAGACGAGGTATCTGAAATAAATAATTGTTCCGATGGAACTTTCTACCGAGGATTGACCGTTGATACACGATCCAAACCATTAATTCCTTTGAATTCATTATGATCTTTATTATCAATCAAATAAGAAAATTGGACCAGATAATTAAATTATAATATAAAAAAAGAGTCTCCTTTTAGGAATCATTAAATCGTGTCAATGATTGTTCTGATGTCTCATAGAAATTGTTTGGGACGCAAGAACTCAAAAATTCTCTATGGTGAAATAAGATATCTCTCATCTTTCCTTCAAACAAATTCTTCTTTTTGATTTCCAAATGAATGTTTTTGTGTTGCTTTGAATGATGTACTAATTTTTTGAATCCGGTACCAACAGGTATAATTCCCCCTAGAACAACATTTTCTTTCAGGCCTTTCAACCAATCAATACGACCTCGTAGAGCAGCTTTTGCTAAAACTCGAGCAGTTTCTTGAAAACTAGCTTCGGATATGAAACTTTGAGTATTAAGAGATGCCCTCGTTATTCCCAATAAGATTGCTCGATAACAGATCGCTTCATCCAAAACACGCCCTGCTCGTTCCGCTCGCAACAATCCGATTAGCTCTCCGGGTGAAAAAACATTAGACATTCCATCTTCTGAAACCAACACTTTTGATGTTACTTGACGGACAATAATCTCTATATGTCTATTATGGATCTGTACCCCCTGAGATCGATAAACCTTTTGGATCTTATTAACCAAAGAGATACGGCTTTGGGCGATGGTTAGTTCCGTGCTAATCAAGAATCCCCAAGGGATTCCAAGAATTCTTGATATACGTTCATTCCAACCTTTAACCCTCTTTTCGAGATTTATCGATATTGAATCAATCGAACGCACTTCTAACACTTGTTCCACTTTTGGAAGACCTTGCGTTATGTCACCAGATCTTGATTTTTCATATATAAATGTAACTAATGTATCTCCCTCGTGAAGGATTTCCCCATAATGACCATGAACCGTTGCTCCTGGAGTAGCCAAATAGGGCTTGGCTGATCTTATTACTAAGTAGTCAACATGAACAATTAGAACTTGACCAGATTTTTTCTGTGATCCGTATTTGAATAGACATACATTTTCACAAAAAAATTGTCCAAGGCTAATAATTGTGGACGTCTCATCACAATAATCGTGGTGGAGAAAACGCCAATTTAAATCGAATGGATTCAAAATGATGTTACTGCACGGATCGGGATTAGAAATCCCCCTATTTTCGTCTATTAAAAAATATTTAAGTACTTGGAAAGTCTGACTAAATTTGTTAAGTAACAAATATTTCTTTAACAAAATCTGATTATAAGTTATTAAATGGTAAGATGAATAAAAATTTGCAATCTTGAGTACTACTGTACCTAAGGGGCCTAACGAATTCCTAATTGGAATTATAGGATCCGCTTTAATTGATTCTTTTGTCGCATTGTTATATTTCAAACCATTGAATGGACCAATTCGAGAATAGTTGGATGATAACAAAATTTTCAAAGATTGGCATTCCTTATTTTGATTCAACAACGTACCACTAGTTCCTTTATGTTTGATAAGTGATTGAATCTTTGCCTTGGAATAAAAAGGATTAA